ATTTTTTTCTATGATATGTCCAGCCCAATACCTAATTGGTTTAATTTTAATAAAGGCGAACCAAAATTAAAATAAAAAAAAAAAACCTAACGATAAGGATTACGACAACACAAAAGTTATGCAAATTAAATAAATCCTTTTTGAATTGGTGGATGTTGCGCTGAAATTGTGATTCATAAAAACATAAAAAAGAAAAATCATATTTTCGTTTTTTCCTGGATTGAAGTAAGAACTCTTGAGTTATAACAATTCGATTTTATGAAAACTTCTATTGTTAAGTTAAATAAAGCTGAAACCCTAAATAATTAAATAAGACGGTAAACGGGGAACTCTTTCCATCTCTATTTCAACAAGTTTTTATTCATCAATTGGAATGCTTCCTAAAAAGAATTTCATTGAAATTGACTCTTTCAATCTCGACGATTGAGTAAAAATAGGTTATTATGATTTCGAGCAAGCCGCTATGGTGAAATCGGTAGACACGCTGCTCTTAGGAAGCAGTGCTAGAGCATCTCGGTTCGAGTCCGAGTGGCGGCAGAGCATCTTATAAAAGATAAAAAGATATGCAAAAAGCCCTATAATGAATTTAACTTCTGATTTCCATTCCGTATACTTGAAAGACTCTCCCTTTTAATTTGATTTTTATTTATGATATTTTCAACATTAGAGCATATATTAACTCATATATCCTTTTCGGTCGTTTCGATTGGAATTACAATTCAGTTGATAACCTTATTAGTCGATGAAATCATAGGACTATATGATTCATTAGAAAAAGGGATGATTGCTACCTTTGTCTGTCTAACAGGATTATTAGTCACTCGTTGGATTTATTCGGGGCATTTCCCATTAAGTGATTTATATGAATCATTAATCTTTCTTTCATGGAGTTTCTCTATTATTCATAGGATTTTCTATTTTAAAAAACATAAAAATCATTTAAGCGCAATAACCGCGCCAAGCGCTATTTTTACCCAGGGTTTTGCTACTTCGGGGTTTTTAACCAAAATGCATCAATCCGGAATATTAGTACCTGCTCTACAAGCCCAGTGGTTAATGATGCACGTAAGTATGATGGTATTAGGTTATGCAGCTCTTTTATGTGGATCATTATTATCCACAGCTCGTCTAGTCATTACATTTCGAAAAATTATAAGGATTTTTGATAAAAGAAATAATTTATTAAATGGAAATGAGTCATTTTCCTTTGGTGAAATCCAATACCTGAATGAAAAAAACAATGGTTTACTAAACACTTCTTTTCCTTATTTTCTTTCTGCTAGAAATTATTATGGGTATCAATTGATTCAACAATTGGATCAGTGGAGTTATCGTATTATTAGTCTAGGATTTATCTTTTTAACCATAGGTATTCTTTCGGGAGCAGTATGGGCTAATGAGGCATGGGGATCATATTGGAATTGGGATCCAAAGGAAACTTGGGCATTTATTACTTGGACTATATTCGGGATTTATTTACATACGCGAACAAATCCAAATTGGGAAGGTGTAAATTCTGCAATTGTGGCTTCTATGGGCTTTCTTATAATTTGGATATGCTACTTCGGGGTCAATCTATTAGGAATCGGGTTACATAGTTATGGTTCATTTAATTAACATCTAATTGAATTGTTGAATTGAAGAAAGGAATTGAATTGAAGAAATGAAAGGGACTGATGAATACAAACATAGGACAGCGCAAATATAGAAACGAAACTTAGTGGAAGCTGCCGAGAACCTTTTGAATCAAGTAGTGTAGTGATTCAAAAGGTTCTCACAAAGGCCATAAGGCGTCTGGTTACAATTCAAATTTAGTTATTTATTGTTGACTTATTTATTCTTATTCTTTTTTAGTTAATTTCAATTTGAAACTTAAGACACGAAAAAATACTTCTTTTTTCATTGGACAACGATCAATTTTAAAAAGCGGAGGACATAGGATTGGTTTTTGATTTTTGTTATTCATGAAAACTATCTATAAAAAAAATTAGATAGAATAGCTTCGACCTTGTCCACTGATAGGGAGAGAACGAAATCCGGATACATACCAATACCTATTACGGGTAGAAGAATAGATATCAAAACAAATAACTCCCGGGGGCCGGAATCAAAAAAATAAGAGTTTTGAGCATTAAATAACTTGTACCCATAGAACATTTGCCGTGACATAGATAATGAATAAATAGGAGTTAATATCATTCCAATTGCCATTACAAAAGTAATTAGTATTTTTGGCATTAACAAGTATTTTTGGCTGGTAATTATTCCAAAAAATACTATCAATTCCGCAACAAAACCACTCATGCCCGGTAATGCAAGGGAAGCCATCGATAAGATACTGAATATGGTGAATATCTTTGGAATTGGGATAGCCAATCCGCCCATTTCGTCAAGATAACCAAGACGTATTCTATCATAACTCGTTCCTGCCAAGAAAAAAAGTGCAGCGCTAATAAACCCATGAGAAATTATTTGTAAAATGGCTCCGTTGAGTCCCGTATCGGTTATCGACCCAATCCCTATAATTAGAAAACCCATATGAGATACGGAGGAATAAGCTATTCTTTTTTTTAAATTCCGTTGGCTAGGAGATGCTGAAGCTGCATAAATTATTTGCATTGTACCTACTACCATCAACCAGGGAGAAAATATAGAATGAGCGTGCGGTAATAGTTCCATATTGATCCGAATCAACCCATATGCTCCCATTTTTAATAAGATTCCGGCTAGAAGCATACAAGTACTGTAATGCGCCTCTCCATGGGTGTCTGGTAACCACGTATGGAAGGGTATAATCGGTGATTTGACAGCAAAAGCAATAAGAAACCCAATATAAAATATTATTTCCAGTTCCGCGGGATACGATTGATTAGCTAATGTTTCAAAATTTAATATTGGCTCATTGGAACCATATAAACCGATACCCAAAACTCCTATTAATAGAAAAATGGATCCTCCCGCAGTGTACAAAATAAACTTTGTAGCTGAATAAAGACGTTTTTTCCCCCCCCACACGGATAGAAGTAGATAAACGGGAATTAATTCTAACTCCCACATGATGAAAAAAAGTAAAAGGTCTCGAGAAGAAAATGATCCTATTTGACCGCTGTACATTGCTAACATCAGGAAATGGAATAATCGGGAATTCCGAGTAACTGGCCGAGCCGCTAAAGTAGCTAAAGTGGTGATAAATCCTGTCAGTAAAATAGGCCCTAAGGAAAGTCCATCTATTCCCAATCTCCAGTAAAAATCAAAAAAATTGATCCATTTATAATCCTCTGCTAGCTGGATTAATGGATCGTCGAACTGGAAATGATAACAGAACGCATAGGTCGTTAGAAGGAGTTCTAAGGCGCAGATATATATAGTATACCCTCTAGTCACCTTATTTCCTCTATGGGGGAGGAAGAAAATTAAAGAACCCGCGGCTATCGGAAAAACTACAATTATAGTTAACCAAGGAAAATAATTCGTGGTAAAGACAAGATACACTTGGACCAGAAAAACCCGTACTCTAAAATGGAATTGATTCTTATTTGGTTTTTTCTTTTTAGAGTACGGGTTTTTGTCGGTAATCGGTAAAAAAAAAAAAAGAAAATGGATTAGAAATGGATTTCAGTGGCGTTTTCTGAAACGTCTCAATATCAATAAGCTAGACCCATGCTTCGAGTTGTTTCATGCCATAAATAAACTCGAACACTCAAGAAATCCGTTGGACAGGCGGATTCACATCTCTTACAACCAACACAGTCCTCCGTTCTTGGAGCAGAAGCAATTTGCTTAGCTTTACATCCGTCCCAAGGTATCATTTCTAATACATCTGTGGGGCAGGCGCGGACACATTGAGTACACCCTATACATGTATCATAAATCTTTACTGAATGGGACATTGGATCTATAAATTTTTGAACTCCTAAAGTTTCGATCTAGTAAAGTTGGAAATAGCCGATATATTTAAACACCAGATGAATCAATGATTTACCAGAATTTTTGGAATCAATCCACTTCTGGATCAACTCATAATACTAATAGGGAATAAAGATACTTTGATTTCTTATGTTTTCGCAAACATGATTGAGGTTACGACGTATTCTAATTATATAGGCTAATTCGAATTGATGAATATTATGATTTCTAAATACTACTTATTCAACAAAGTTGATTGATTGATACGAGTCGATTTTCTGTTACGATAAATTGACGAAACAATAGCTGATCCAATAGCTGCTTCAGCGGCTGCAATAGCTATAACAAAAATTGAGAAAATATCTCCTTTTAATTGACGACTATCAAAAAAATAAGAAAATGTTACGAAATTTAGATTAACCGCATTTAGTATAAGTTCAAGACACATCAGGGCCCGAACCATATTCCGGCTCGTGATCAATCCATAGATACCGATAGAAAATAAATAGGCACTCAAAACAAGTACATGCTCGAGTATCATTGACCAACTCCGTACCAATTGCGATTCATTTCAATATGAACAATAATTCAAGTGATTCGATTGCTTAGAATATAACAAGTACCCAACAAAACAAGATATTGGTAATAGATCGAATAGGGCGACTAAAAAAATTTCTATTTTATACATGAACCGAACAGTATTCAAATCGAATTTCAGGGAAATGGATGTTGATAACACAGAAAAAGGTTGAATTTTGATTTCTGTTCCTAGTTATAAAGATTTTTTACTGACGAGCCACGGCAATTGCACCTATCAAAGCAACTAAAAGAATTATCGAAATCAGTTCAAATGGAAGAAAAAAGTCCGTTGATAAATGAATACCAAGTTGTTGACTATTACTTATCAAATCTTCCTCTATAATCTGGTTGGATCGGGTAGTCCAAATAATCCCATACCACGACGTATCTAGAATAGTAGTGATTAGTGAAAAAAAAATACTTGTACAGACTAGGGAAGTAACCCCATCCCCAATAGTCCAAAGATGAAAATGAAAATCTTTAGAATAGTCTGAACCATTCATGAACATTACAGCAAATATGATTAAAACATTTACAGCCCCCACGTAAATAAGAAGCTGTGCAGCAGCTACAAAATGGGAATTTGATAGAATATAGAATAAGGATATACAAACAAGAACCAATCCCAATGAAAAGGCAGAATAAATTGGGTTGGTAAGTAATACTACTCCCAGACCTCCTACTATAAGACCCGATCCCAGAAAAACTAAAAGAAAATCATGTAGTGGTCCAGGCAAATCCATTATATTAAAATAAGAGATAAATAAATCGAAATGTTTTTCATGACCTTATTGAACCGACCAGGAATTTTTTTTTTATGAGACATTCCCAATTGAATTAAATTAGAATCTAATAAGCGTGAATTAATGGGGGTCTAGTTATTGGGTCAATTTCGCTCTTTTCTGTATTCTAAACGGAAGTTTGAAATTGAAACTATATATTTCAAAATAATTATGGAGATATTATATTAATAGACTTTCAATACAAATTAAGTCATACTTCTCAGAACCCAATCAATAGTTGGGATTTGTAATTATTGACCAAGCAAAGAGAAAGACCTTATCCCTTTCTACCAAAAAGCAACCTTAGTACTTTGCAATTACTCTTTAATCAAGAGGTTTACCCCTTTTTTCTTTGAGACGAATTCCCAACTGTTCGAATTGTAAAATCGTCAATTATTGATATTGGTAAACGACCTAAAGCAATTTGATTATAATTCAATTCGTGACGGTCGTACGTAGCGAGTTCATATTCTTCAGTCATTGATAAACAATTTGTTGGACAATACTCAACACAATTACCACAAAAAATACAAATTCCAAAATCAATACTGTAATTAACCAATCGTTTCTTTCGAATATCTGTTTCCCATTTCCAATCAACAACTGGCAGATCTATAGGACATACACGAACACATACTTCACAAGCAATACATTTATCAAATTCAAAATGGATTCGACCGCGGAAACGCTCCGATGTGATTAATTTTTCATAAGGATATTGAATAGTTACAGGTAAACGATTTGCTTGGGATAAGGTAATTAGGAAACTTTGACCAATGTACCTTGCAGCCCGTACTGTTTGTTGACCATAATTGATGAACCCAGTTACCATAGGGAACATATCGTGAATAGTTATGAATAATTTGATTTTCTTTCTTTCTCTTGTTTGAGACAAGTCGCAAATATCGTATTCCTTTTTTCTTTACAGTGAAAGGAGTTGGGAAGAAGTTGTTAATAATAGATTACCGAGAGAAATAGGTAAAAGAAATTTCCAGCCAAGATTTAAGAGTTGGTCCATTCTTAATCTAGGTAAAGTCCATCTTGTTGTGATAGGAATGAACAAGAACAAATAAGTTTTAGCTAATGTAATAAAGATATCAATTGTCGTTCCAAAAATGCCATCCGCTTTATTTATTTCAAATAGCTCCGGAACAAATATGTACGGAATGGAAAGATTCCAACCACCCAAGTAAAGAACTGTTACAAATAAAGAGGAAACTAATAGATTTAGATAAGAAGCAACGTAAAATAAACCAAATCGGATCCCTGAATATTCGGTTTGATAACCTGCTACTAATTCTTCTTCGGCTTCTGGTAAATCAAAAGGCAATCTCTCGCATTCCGCTAAGGAAGAAATTAGAAAAACCATAAACCCTATGGGTTGACGCCACAAATTCCACCCCAAAAAACCATATTTTGACTGCGCGCCAACTATATCAACTGTACTTGAACTGTTAGATAATCATAGTCGGTGATAACATTACTGTTCCCATCGCTATTACAAAACCGTACATGAGATTTTCACCTCATACGGCTCCTCAGGGCCACAAATAAATGTAAGGACCGAGCCAGTATTAGTTATCTTGATATGGTTATCGAATAGATAGAGTCAAAATCTATTGGAAGGTCCCCAATTATACCAATGGAATTCTGTCTGCTATAAAAATAAATAAAGAGTATTTCTGAATTGATCTCATCCTTTACGAATTTCCATTTTTCTGTCTTGAGTAATAACTTAATCAATCCTTGAATAAAATACTCCTTGTATAAATATCAATAGATATTTCAACCCATCATTTTATTTTCGATTACGAAAAAGAATTAAACATTACATTAGTTCATGAATCAGGACAGGAATTTGATTTCTATGAATATATGAAAGAAAGAATAAAAAGATCCCTTTTGTTTATATTGGAATTTTATTTTTTCTATTTTTTTTGTTCCTCTTCTTCATTCTGAGAAAAGGGGGGGCTTAAAAAAGGTAAAGGATTATTTCGTTCCCGATAGTCATTTCTTTAATCGGTGGATAGGAGCATACTCTGGATCGGAATTGTGGGGAGTACTGCCTGATCATTTCTACTAATTTAAAGCCCCAATTAGTATTCTTTTTAGGGTATGCAGAAGTATCCTTTTAGATAATTTACATAATCTCCATTACTAATCCTTTGTGTGTTTTTTGGTGTTCCTTCCTACCCACTCATCTTTTTTTTTAATCCCCCGTTTTGTAATATCTGTATTGTAATACATACAAACGCTAGTGAAAACTCCATAGGGTTGATCCTTTGAGCCCGCTTCAAGCCAGGATGAACAATCAACCAATCTTGGGGTAAAGGGCTTCTTCCATGTTTGTTTACTTCGGCTTAACTCTTGTACACAGGAAATGAGACTCAATCCACTTTTACTGCGAATTTTGAAGTTGTTTTCTTTCACTCATATATAACTACCTAATTAATTTTATTAACCTAAAGAAGAAATAAATGAATAAAAAGATGAAGATATCTATTAAATTTCTTTTTTTTCTCGAAGGAAAAGCATAGGGAAAAGAAAAGTTTCTGTTTTAACGAATCGCACGTAGAGATATTGATAAAACACATAAAGTTAATGGTATTTCATAACTAATCGATTGAGCAGCAGCTCGCAGACCACCTAAAAAGGAATATTTATTATTTGATCCATATCCTGACATAAGAAGTCCAATAGGAGCAATACTTGAAATGGCAATCCATAAAAAAATACCGATATTGAAATCAGCTAAAACAAGGTGATAACTAAAAGGAATTACTGAATAACTTAGTAGAATTGATATGACTGCTATAGATGGTCCAATACTGAATAAGCGAGTATTTCCTCTAGATGGAAGAAGATTCTCTTTCAAAAGTAGTTTTGTCCCATCGGCTAAAGCTTGAAGAATTCCCAACGGGCTGGCGTATTCAGGCCCAATACGTTGTTGTATTCCTGCGGATACTTCTCTTTCTAACCACACAATTACGAGTACACCTATTGTGATTCCCAATACAGGCGTGAAAATAGGAACAAGCATCCATATGATCCCATAGACCTCTTTTAAGGATTCCAATCTGGAAAAAGAATTGATATCTTGTACTTCTGTTGTATCAATTAGCATTTCAACGATCAACTTCTCCCATAATGATATCTATACTACCTAGTATCGTCATAATATCAGCCAATTTCATTCTTTTAACTAACTGCGGAAGAATTTGCAAATTGATAAAACCAGGTGGGCGAATTTTCCATCTCCAAGGAAAACCGCTTTGATCTCCTATCAGAAAAATTCCCAATTCTCCTTTTGGGGCTTCGACTCTCACGTAAAGTTCTTGTTTCGGCAATTCAAAAGTAGGAGAGGGTTTTTTACTAATGAATCGATCTTCAAAATCAGTCCATTCTGGGTTGTTTTCTCTATGAAAGCATCGGATTTCTAAATTCTCATAGGGCCCCCCCGGAATTCCTTCCAAAGCTTGTTGAATAATTTTTATGGATTCCCTCATTTCGCCCATTCGGACTAAATAACGGGCTAATGAATCCCCTTCTTTTTGCCACTGTACCTCCCAATCAAATTCGTCGTAACACTCATAATGATCGACTTTACGAAGATCCCATTCGAGTCCAGACGCTCGTAGCATTGGTCCTGACAAACCCCAATTTATTGCTTCTCCTCCACCAACAATGCCTACTCCTTCAACGCGTTCTAAAAAAATAGGGTTTCGCGTAATAAGTTTTTCATATTCAACAACCCCTGTTAAAAAATAATCACAGAAATCCAAACATTTATCTATCCAGCCATGAGGTAAATCAGCTGCTATTCCTCCGATACGAAAATAATTATGCATCATTCTCATACCGGTGGCAGCTTCGAATAGATCATATACTAATTCTCTTTCTCTGAAAATATAGAAGAAAGGAGTCTGTGCACCAATATCTGCCATAAAAGGGCCAAGCCATAACAGATGAGAAGCTATACGACTCAACTCCAACATAATTACTCTGATATAGCTGGCCCTTTTAGGTACTTGAATATTTCCCAACAGTTCTGGTCCATTTACAGTTATTGCTTCTGTGAACATAGTAGCTAAATAATCCCAACGTGTTACATAAGGCAGATATTGTATAATTGTTCGGTTTTCCGCAATTTTTTCCATCCCTCTGTGTAAATAACCCAATATTGGTTCACAGTCAATAACATCTTCACCATCTAGAGTAACGACGAGACGAAGAACACCGTGCATTGATGGGTGGTGAGGGCCCATATTGACTACCATAAGGTCTTTCCCAGTAGCTAGTATATTCATAGGTTTTTCCTCGATTCATTCTTAGCATGAATTGTTGAAAACAAAAAGAAGTTCATCAATATTCAAAATCTAATAAATCAAATATTTCAAAATAGTATTTCAAATTAACGATTTTTTGACTCCCGAATATTCAACTGACTAATTAATTCTTTATAACGTACTCTATTTTTCTTTGACAAATACGATAGCAACCGTTGGCGTTTTTCTAGAATTTTCCGTAGACCTCTCTGAGATAAATAGTCTTTTCTGTGCAATTCCAAATGTGAAGTAAGTCTTCGTATCTTATTGGTGAACCTGAATACTTGAAATTCAACAGACCCGCAGTTTTCTTCTCTTTTTTCTTGAAAAATAATTGAGATGAATGAATTTTTTACCATAAAACGAAATCTCCTCCCTCTCTTTTTTTTTATATGAATTTTACGGATCAGTAATAATAATGCTAGTCATTTGAATTTGATATACACAACAATCTTTCGTTCGTTATCAACTTCCTCTAAAATCAACCAAAAATCAATTCAATTTGCAATTTGATTAGGGATCCAAAAGGATGTTATATTTGTGGAAAAGAGAAAAGTTGAGACCTAAAAAAAAGATTCTGTTGATTCATTTATAGATCTAATTGATATGTATATCATTAAATTTGTATCATGTATCAGAATGGAATGTAAGATAAGGCATGTGTGCATCTCTGGGTTTTCATATATCCCACACTGTAAGCATAGATAGGAAAAACATAGTATTAACGAATTTGCAATCGTGGGTACATATGTATCCTTACCATACTGAAACGACTGCCATTATTGGTATTAAACCAATAGCGATTCATACAAACTAAATCTTCTAATCGATAATTGGACCAAAGAAAGAACTTTAAGTTAATGAATTTCTTTTTTTCTCGAGCAAGATCTTTGGTTTTATCCCAAACGTAACTACGCATACCATTTCTATTTTTCGAATTGAAACAAATTAGAGTTCTCAATTCTCTACGACGTTTAGGGAATAAAATCTTTTCAGGAACAAGCAAATCATAATGCTTTTTGTCTTTAGTTCCAGTCCTTAGTTGATGGCTTGGAATACATTCATCAAAAATTTTCTTATCAACATAGCCTTTATAGCCTTTTTCTCGGTATCTTTTATTAAATTGAAATTGGCGCTTATTCTTATGAACCAATGAAATACCTATGGTTTGATATAGAAAAAATTGTCCATCATTTTTTACAGACAGACGAGCCGGTTCGATAATCACTATTCCCTTTTTCATCAATTCGGTAAGAGTTAAATCCTTCTCAGTCATCAAAATATCCAGACGCATTTCTCCCCTTTGAATATAGGATATAGCAATTTCTCTTGGATTTATCAGTCGGAGCAGGAGACAATCGATTTGGATATTATTCATTAGCTTTTCATTTAAAGAATTATCCCATCTCAACTGAAAATGAAAATATTTTTTTAGTAAGAAATCAAGCTCTGCTTCTGTGTTGCTTTTGTATTGCTTTTTCTTTCTACGTTTTTTCATGTCAGATCCCGCATACTTTTCTTCAACATCTTTTTCTTGGTTTGAGAGAACGGATCCAAGACTTACTTGGTTTTGTGCATCTGATTTCGGATTTCCTTGGCTTGCGGGTTCTTTTTCTTCTTGACTTCCATTGTCTAATTCAAGATATTTTTTTTGATTCGATGATATAAAAAGATATTCCTTTTTCTTTCCAGTTCTCTTTTTATTACCATTTGCATTTCCATTAAAATCGAAAAGAAGTAATTTGATTGGTATGATCCACGGTTTCATTTTATATGCATTAAAAAGTAGCACAAATTCTGGGAAGAACCAAAGCTCCCGATTTGATATAAGACTATTTAGTATTTTGTTATTCATTCCCATCCAATCAAAAAAGAACTCTTTTTGGTTGGATGGGTTAATTTCTTCATTTTGATGAATTGTAAAAAAAAAAAGATCTTTCTTCTTAATTTCATCAATTATTTGATAATTATCCGCCCCAATCTTAGTATTTTGATTACTGTTGGTACCAGTATCCATATCAACCCAGGATTGAATATCGATCTTATTTCTAAGACAAAAATGGAGAATTCTCCAATCAAAATATTTTCTATTCGAAATTTGATCTATATCCATAATATCGTCTTCCCCTAGATAATTATTGATAGGGGTACTTCCCAGCATACCAAAAAATTTGCCTTTCCCTATGTTGTAATTATAAAAACTTTCTTCTTCATTCTTTACTTGGACTAGTGATCTATGAATAGACGAGTCTTTCTTATCGTCATAATTAATAGATTTATATGATAAAAGATCATATCTATAGTGTTTTTGAAAATTCGATTTTTGATTCCGTAATGGGCCTGCTTCAAAAAGATTTTGTTTTTCTTTTTGGTAATGAGTTAATCCGTTTTTTTCATATGAATCTTTTTTATTTAAATCTTTATTTTTAGTCATACAGTCTTGATTCGCTCGATTTCGCCATTTTTGTGGTACTAATCTAGGCCATCTAATCCTAGATAAATCGTATTGATAATGACTCCTTAACCAGGTTTTCCATTCATTCATTCCAAAATTCCAAAAAGGTTTATGTCTTAATTCATAATGAAATATTCCTTGTTTTTCAAAACAATCTTTTAGTTCATTCGTAAGAAAAAGAGATGTTCCGTGATATTGAAGGACAGATCTTAAATTATAAAAGTTAATAACTTGGGTTTGTGATAATTTGTAAAATACATATGCTTGTGATTGTGAGAAAGAAGATAAATCCCAAAAAATCTTTGAATTCTTATTATTATTACTAATCTTATAAAGTGATTTTTTTAGAGTCGAAAGAAAGTGAATTGTATTTTTAGTTGTTTTATTCATTTTTTCCTGATTTGCTTCATTATTGTGATTGTAGACGTTTTTATCAATAATTTGAATTTTTTTTGTTGATTCAAAAAAAAAAATTGCATTGATTCTTGGAATATTAAGTATAGATAAAAAAAGGTTTATGTATACCCTTTCAATCAAAATTTTTATAAAAAAATATGATTTACGGATTAATCGAGTATTTCTTCTTTTTAATATCTGCCAAATCCTTTTTGATGATTCTAATATTTTAGCATGATAACTTATTTTGTTAGAAATAATATTTATTTCTTGAGTTAGCAATCCTTTTTTCTTCTCTTTTATAATTTTTTCTATTTGGTTTCTGATTATGTTTGTTCTATTACTTAGATCTTTCATTTTATTTTCTGTTAGTGAGAAATTTGTCCAATGCATAGATCGAATTTGACTAGACAATTCGTGAATCGTATGATTCCCGAGTATCGTTATCGAATTTTTTTTAGTTTCAACCAAGTCCTCTATTTCTCTCATTTCTCTCAATCTAACTAATTGAATTGGCTTTCTTTTTGAAAGTTTTTTTATTTTTCCTTTTAGAAATCGAATGCTTTTGATGACCCATTTGTTTGTTTCTTTTGCCACTTTTCGGAAAATTTTTGTTCTTTCTTTTAAAATTCTTAAAACTATAAAAGACTTAGTTTTCCATTTTCGAATTTTTTTTTTTAATTCTTGCAAAACGGGTTCAAAAAATGAACGTCGTTTTCGGGGAGAACCAAAAGGAAGTTCAGTTTCCATTCCCCAAACTGTTAAAAAACAAAAATCACTTTCTTGTCCTTTTATTTTTTTCAATGAATCCTTATGAAGGGATTGTAGCTTAGATCTGCGCCGGGGTTTTAGGTAAAAAGGAAATAGGATCTTTATCTGAATACCGTCTGTTAACCAGTTGTCCGGAAATTCGGTTTCGGATAATTGAACACCATTATAGGTGCATTTAACATGCATTTCCTTTTTCCACTCCTTTAAATCCTGGGACCACTCGGGCAATTCAAATAATAGTATGCGAGCGAGATTTTTAGCTATTATCAATGAAGGTAATATAATATATTTTCTAAGAATCGATTGAGTTAATAATAGAAACCCTCTTATTGCTTGAGAAAATAAAAAGCTATCCCAGGTTTCTGCTATTTTCATCCGTACTTTTTCTTTTCTTTTGTATTCTTCTTTTTTATCAATTTTTTTTTGTGTTTCGTTTGTATAATCAGACGGTTTTTGATCTTTTTGTTTCCACATCCAATTTCTCAAAATTCGAAAAATTCCTTTCATCGGTTCGGAAATCTCAAAAGAAAAATAAAAGGGTTTCTTTATTCTGTCCAAAAAAAGGGGTGAATGGGCATTTGCTTGAAACAGTTCCCAAGTAACGGTTTTGCGTCTTTGTGCGCGCATGGAGCCTTTGATTAGTTCTCGACGAAAATCCGATTGTTGCGAATAGCGTCTCAACCTTACTTCCTTTTTTTGCTCAAGATTCTTATTATATTTGTTATTAGTATAAGTATCGGTATTTGGATTAGTATAAGTAAAAATCAATACTCGTTTCGCGTTTCTTGTACTAATTCCAGGACCGTCCGCCACGTTTTCGTCGGTTTCGCTCTCCTTTTTGTCTAAGTCAGACACTAATTTGTATGACCACCGAGGAACTGTTTTACTAATTTCTTTTATTCCAATAGATTTTTTTCTAATTGTTTGAGCGTTGGGAATCGTTAGAACTGCATCAAATAAAAATTTGAAAATTTTGATTCGATCTTCTGAATCAATTTTCTCTCGTTTGGGTTCTGGAAATAAAGAACGTACTTTTCTTTTTTCTCTTGAAAATAATTTTCTACTCAATCCGTCTATTGTCTGTTCAAATTCGTGATAATCATTAATAAGAAGTAGACCGTGAATCTTATTTATCCAAAGGATTCCTCTGCTATTTTGGATAGAAGTTTCATTTAGAATTACAGGTGAAAATAATTTTTTCATTCTTACACGAGAGGATCCATACGCGAAAGGATCATATATTTTAGGCAAGTATTCTTTTTTAGTCTCATCATTACAGAATTTAGTCCTTTTTTCGAGTACATCCCGGGTAAGAGATCCTTTATCCAAAACTTCGATTCTACTTAGAAACTCCTTGTTTAAGTTGTTCCTTTTTTGTTCATTGTTGTAACTCCAATGCTTATACAATTCATCAGAGAAGAGTTTTTCCGTTGTAAAAAAAGACATCTTTTTTTGTATCATTTCCAAAAAAGTTGACAAACTTGCTGGATACGTAAAAGAGATCCTTTCTTTTCCATCACTTTGACATGTATAAAAAAAAAAGTGTGCCATTTCATTTCTTACAGCATGTTCAAATTTATTCTTTTTTTGATTTTTATATCGAAATGGACGATTCCATCGTTTATAGTCGAAAAGAAGAGTCACAAGAGGTTTTTCAAACCATTCAAACCATATTTTATTTGTTACTTTTTCTTTAACTATTTCTAACTTCGCATTTTCTTGATTCCCATCCAGATAAGAAGTTTCATAAACTGGGCTATTTTTATCGCATGTTTCTTTAAAGTGA